CATTTCGAGATTGTTTCAAGCAAATGCGCATTCCCCTCTTTTTTTGGACAGAATAAAAAAATCCCCCCTTTTTTCTTTTAATATCGCTGAACAGATGAAATTTATTTTTAGAAATTGGATGGGTAAAGGAACAGAATTTAAAGATTATACAGAAGAACAAAAAAAAAAACAAAAGGAAGAAGAAGAGAACAAAAAAAAGGAAAAACCGTGGATAAAAATAGCGGAAGCCTGGGATTTCGTTCCATATCCACAAGCAACAAGAAGTTTAATTTTAATAATTCAATCTATTTTTAGAAAATATATTTTATTACCTTCATTGATAATAGTTAAAAATATTGGGCGTATATTATTATCCCAACCCCCCGAGTGGGCTGAGGATTTCGATGAGTGGAATAGAGAAAAGCATATTATATGTACCTATAATGGTGTTCAATTATCAGAACTCGAACTTCCCAGAAATTGGTTTAAAGATGGTATTCAGATAAAAATAGTATTTCCTTTCTATTTGAAACCTTGGCACAGATCTAAGTTGAGGCCCTCTTTTTTTTCTTATAAAGATCTAAAGAAAGAACAACGGAAGTTTTTATTTTTAACGGCTTGGGGAACGCAAACTAACCTTCCCTTTGGTTCTGTCTCCCCAAAACCTTCCTTTTTTAAGCCTATTTTAAAAGAACTAAAAAAAAAAATTCGAAAAACGAAAAATAATCATTTTCAAGTTCTAAGAGTTTTAAAAGAAAGAACAAAAAAGTTTCTACAAGACTCAAAAGAACCAAAAAGGGAGGTTATCAAAAACGTTTTATTTCTGTTTATAAAAAGAATAAAAAAAGAACTCTTAAAAGTACATCCAACTCGATTATTTATATTGAGAAAAGTGTATGAATCCGGCGAAACTAACCAAAAAAAAGATTATATAATCAGGAATCAGATAATTCACGACTCGTTTAGAAAAATTAAATCTACAGATAATACAAATTATTCACTGAGAGAAAAAAAAATGAAAAATCTGGCGGATAGAACAAACATAATCACAAAGAAAACAAAGAGTCTTACAAAAGAAAAAAAAAGTAACGCCAAAAAAAAAAGTAGTTCTAACAAAACAATTTATAATGTAAAAGTAAAATCATCAAAAAAGAGTTGGCAAATATTAAAAATAAAAAGAAGAAGCACTCGATTAATCTATAAATTATATTTTTTTATAAAAATTTTCATTAAAAGAATATACATCGATATCTTTCTATGTATCATTCATATTGCCAGAATTACTACACAACTCGTTCTTGAATCGAAAAATTTTTGTTTTGATAAATACATTTACAATAATAAAACAAACCAAGAAATAAAAAATAAAAAAAACAAAAAGGAAATTCACTTTATTTCGACTCTAAAAAGTGTACTTTACAATATTAAGAATAGTAAGAAGAGTTCACATCTTTTTTTTAACTTATCCTCATTATCACAAGCATATGTATTTTACAAATTATCACAAACCCGGGTTATTAATTTGTATAAGCTAAGATCTATTCTTGACTATCATGGAACCCCCTTTTTTCTTAAGACTGCAATAAAAAATTCTTTTGTAACACAAGGAATATTTCATTCCGAATTAAGACATACAAAACTTACAAGTTCTGAAATGAATCAATGGAAAAACTGGTTAAGAGGTCATTATCAATACAATTTATCTCAGATTAGATGGTCTGGATTAATACCACAAAAATGGCGAACTACAATCACTGAAGGTGGTATGACCCAAAATAAAGATTTAACAAAATGGAATTCGAATGAAAAAGACCGATTACTTTATCACAAAAAACAAAAGGATTTTAAAGTATATCCATTACCAAACCAAAAAGATAATTTTCCAAAATACTATATATATGATCTTTTATCATATAAATCTATTAATTCTGAAATGAATAAGTCCTCATATATTATTTATGGATCACCATCAGAATTAAATAACAACCAAAAGATTACTTTTAATTACAATAATTATAAACAAAATTTCTTTGAAAGCCTGGAGGAAATTCCTATCAATAATTATCTAGAAAATTATCTAGAAAAGGGTGATATTATGTATATGCAAAAAAATCTGGATAGAAAATATTTTGATTGGACAATTCTCAATTTTTTTCTAAGACAAAAAATAGATATTGAGGCCTGGACCAAAATGGATTATAACAGTAATATAAATACTAAGATTGGAAGTAAGAATTACCAAAAAATTGATAAAATGGATAAAAACAATCTTTTTTATCTGACGATTCATCAAGATTTAGAAAGAAATCCGATCAATAACAAGAAACTTTTTTTTGATTGGATGGAAATGAATGAAGAAATCCTAAACCCAATATCGACGAATCTGAAACTTCTGTTCTTCCCAGAATTTGTGCCACTTTATAATGTATACAAAATCAAACCATGGATTATACCAAGCAAATTACTTCTTTTTAATAAAAACATCAATGAAAAGCAAAAATGGAAGTTTTTTAGACTATCGAATGAAAAAAGATATTATGAATTAATGAATCGAAATCAAGAAGAAAAAGAACCCGCAGGCCGAAGAGGCCTTAGATCATATGCACAAAACCAAGGTAAAATTAAAAAACAATACAAGATCTGGAATAAGATGAGACCAGAAATGATTTTCTTACGGAAACACTATTTGCTTTTTCAATGGATAATAGACGATGGTTTAATTCCGAATTTAACTGAAAGAATGATCAATAATATCAAGATATATTGTTACTTGCTTGGACTGAGAAATCCAAGAGATACTACTATATCGTCTATTCAAAGGAAAGAAATAAATCTGGATATAATGGTGATTCGGAAAAAATTGACTCCTATAGAATTGAATAAAAAGGGGATTTTTTTTATCGAGCCCGTTCGTTTGTCTGTAAAAAATGACGGATACTTTATTATGTATCAAACCGTAGGTATCTCGTTGGTTCATAAGAGTAAGTACCAAACTCCTCAAAGATGTCGAGAACAAAGATATATCGATAAAAATAAATTGGATGAATCTATCCCAAGATATCAAAGACTAATTCGAAAGAGAGACAAAAACCATTATGATTTTATTGTTCCTGAAAAGATTTTCTCGTCTAGACGTCGTAGAGAATTGAGAATTCTAATTTCTTTCAATTCAAAGAATATAAATAGTGTGGATAGAAATCTAGTATTTTGTAACAAGAAGAACATAAAAAGTGGGAATCCTTTTTTGGATCAAAGTAAACATCTTGATAGAGATAAAAACGAATTAATTAAATTAAAGTTATTTCTTTGGCCTAATTATCGATTAGAAGACTTAGCTTGTATGAATCGATATTGGTTTAATACCAATAATGGAAGCCGTTTTAGTATGTTAAGAATATATCCACAATTAAAAATAGGTTAATGGTACATTTTTCCTATATATTCTGTAATATATAGAAAAGCAAACAGATGCACATATGCCCTGTCTTACGTCCCAGTCTAATATAGTAAGTCAATAAGTCAATGACGTATCAATTTGTTTGGATAAAATCTATAAAATAAACGAATCTACGGAATCTTCCTAATTTAAATTGAGGTCTAAATTATTCGACGTTGTGAGTGTAAAAATGTACCATCCCCTTTTTTTATCCCTGTCCAAATCAAATGAAAATTTTGATTAATAAAATTGGAAGTCCATAAATAAATTAAAATTCTTGTGTATACTAACTACTACATTAAAATGACCGATATTATTATTATTGATCGATAAAATCAAATATGTATATGTAAATTAAAGGGTAGGAGGAGCTTTTTATGATAAAAAATCCATTCGGTGTAATTATTTTGAAAGAGGAAAACGAAGACAACAAGGGGTCTGTTGAATTTCAAGTAGTGAGTTTCACCAATAGGATACGGAGACTTACTTCACATTTGGAATTGCACAAAAAAGACTATTTATCTCAGAGAGGTCTGCGTAAAATTCTAGGAAAACGTCAACGGCTGCTCGCCTATTTGTCAAAAAAAAATAGAGTACGTTATAAAGAATTAATCGGCCGGTTGGAGATTCGAGAACCAAAAAATCATTAATTTGAAGAGTCGTTTTGAATTTTCGCTTAAATTTTGATGAACTTCTTTTCGCTTTCAGCAATTCATGGAAGAATTAATCGGGAAAAAACCTATGACTGCACCAGCTACACGAAATGACCTTATGATAGTCAATATGGGTCCTCAGCACCCATCAATGCACGGTGTTCTTCGACTCATTGTTACTCTAGATGGTGAAGATGTTATTGATTGTGAACCGATATTGGGTTATTTACATAGAGGGATGGAAAAAATTGCGGAAAACCGAACAATTATACAATATTTACCTTATGTAACACGTTGGGATTATTTAGCTACTATGTTCACCGAAGCAATAACTGTAAATGCACCAGAGCAGTTAGGCAATATTCAAGTGCCTAAAAGGGCCAGCTATATCAGAGTCATTATGTTAGAGTTAAGTCGTATAGCTTCGCATTTGTTATGGCTTGGCCCTTTTATGGCAGATATTGGCGCACAGACCCCCTTCTTCTATATTTTTCGAGAAAGAGAATTGATATATGACCTATTCGAAGCTGCCACCGGTATGCGAATGATGCATAATTATTTTCGTATCGGAGGAGTCGCTGCTGATTTACCTCATGGCTGGATAGATAAATGTTTGGATTTTTGTGATTATTTTTTAACAAGAGTTACTGAATATCAAAGGCTTATTACACGGAATCCTATTTTTTTAGAGCGAGTTGAGGGAGTAGGCATTATTGGCGGAGAGGAGGCAATAAATTGGGGTTTATCAGGACCAATGCTACGAGCTTCCGGAATACAATGGGATCTTCGGAAGGTTGATCATTATGAGTCTTACGATGAATTTGATTGGGGAGTTCAATGGCAAAAAGAAGGAGATTCATTAGCTCGTTATTTAGTACGAATCAGTGAAATGACAGAATCAATAAAAATTATTCAACAGGCTTTAGAAGGAA